TTCTCTTATCCCAGTCGGAAGGATATCATCTCATAATTATCTATGCCTGTTTATGTCTATAGCACGACCACTTGATGAAATGTGGAGGTAAATGGGATAAATGGCCGATACTACTGGAAGGATTCCTCTTTGGATAATAGGTACTGTAACTGGTATTATTGTGATTAGTTTAATAGGTATTTTCTTTTATGGTTCATATTCGGGATTGGGCTCATCCCTGTAGTAATCAGACGAATTGAGTTGTAGATACGAAAACTTAAAAACTCCACGGACCCCCTCGAATTAGACAAAAAAAAAGGGGGTCACGCGTAGTTCTTATCTTAATAATCATATTAAGATAAGAACCCCATTTTCTTTTTTTCTGATGATATTTTTGAAAAATTAAGTTCATTTTTGGATTCCGAAGATTTGTTTATCAATAGTATCTATCGATACTTTCAAGGTTAGAAGAAAGAAAGAATCAATAGATTTTTTTCCTGGATGACATAACCACAACCATAATATATATGCATAAACTAGAATATCTATATATATTCTAGTTTTTTTCTGGCTTCTGGCGATCCAATATCATACAAATCCTTTCTTCTACCTTAATAGAACCTTACTTTAGCTATTTTAGTATTCCATAAAAGTTGATGTTATTTTCTATGACTTCGTTGAAGACGTTCTAGTTGATCAATCGATTTCCCCTTCCTTATTGTTTTTTGGACACCATTTAGATTTTACGTAATAAATAGGAAAAAGGGGTTCCAATACACCCGAAAAAAGTCTAAATCAAGAATAGGAATCTTTGACTAACAGACATTATTATTTCGACCCAAGAAAAAAAGGCGGGAAATCCTTCCTTTCAATTCCTTTCTTGGGTCGAAGACTAGGAAGACGAAGAAAAATTCCTAGACTCCTTTGTTCTACTCAGGTATCCTTTGCCTTTTCCACTTACTTATCTTATACTTAGTATCTAGTCAAATTCCATTCTATTAGAATAGAAAACTATTGATACATTCTAGAACATTTTCATTTAGTAATAAGAAAAAAAGTATTTTCATAAGTTTTTTGATCATATAATATATAATTATCTGTCAAGAAAAACTTTCTTCTTTTTACGAACTTGTTTAATAAATACGTAGATCTAGAAATTCATTTCGGACAATTGAACTTTCTCAAACTGTTTCTTTTTAAGAACCAAAAAGATTTGTGCCAAAATAACTGATGCGAAGAAGAACAAAAGACCTTGGACACGTACTGGGTCTTGAAGTACTATTTCCGCATCCCCTTGACCAAATCCACCAACGTTAGGATTACTCGTTAATGGCTGATCCAATTTGATAGATTCACCCTCTGAAACAAGAAGTTCTGGTCCTGGAGGTATAATATCAACTACTTGGCGTCCATCCGATGCATCGGTTATGGTTATTTCGTACCCCCCTTTTTCTTTTCGTATAATTTTGCTTACTATACCCGCTGCTGTAGCATTATAAACTGTATTGTTACTCTTGCTCCCATCAGGATAAATCTGACCCCTTCCCCTGTTCCCACCTACATATATGGGATATTTTAGGAAGTGAACGTCCTTCTTAGTAGTGGGGTCGGGGGAAAGAATAGGAAGGGTGATTTCACTATATTTCTGACCAGGAACAGGCCCTATCACAAGAATATTTTTTTTAGTAGGTCGATAGCTCTGAAAAGACAGATTCCCCACCGTTTCCTTCATCTCAGGCGAAATACGATCGGGGGGGGCTAATTCAAATCCCTCAGGTAAAATAAGAACAGCCCCAACATTCAAGGCGCCTTTTTTGCCATTAGCAAGAACTTGTTTCAGTTGCTTATCATAAGGAATTCGAACAACTGCTTCAAATACAGTATCTGGAAGTACTGCCTGGGGAACCTCAATATCCACGGGCTTGTTAGCTAAATGGCAATTGGCGCATACAATACGTCCAGTTGCTTCTCGTGGATTTTCATAACCCTGCTGTGCAAAAATGGGATATGCATTTGAAATGGATGCCCAAGTCATTATAGATATAATGAGCGATACGGAAAAAGATCGAGTAATCTCTTCCTTTATCCAAGAAAAGATCCAAGAAAAGGTATTTCTAGTTTGCATGGTCCAATAGTTGATTCAAAAAATTTCTACAATAAAATTAGGTAGGTCGCTAATATAGTTCCCTATCCCTGATTCTGCTATTTACTGAAATATCAGAAGGATCAAAAAAACCCTCTGGATGGGTAGAAAAAGAAAAAATAAGTAAAGTATGATTTTGAGCGTTTTGCTTATGTGCAAAGTAACAAACGTTAGAATTGGGGCAGTGGATCATTTTTCAGTCATTCATTGAATGGTAAATCACTACAAGTGAGGGAGATAGACGATTTAAATAGCGGAAGATCCAATATTTAAAAATTGTATCTAATATGACTGGAAAAGTGGAAACAAGACCAGATATAATTTGATCATTATGAGTAAATCCAAAATCTTTGTAGATAGAACCAATCATTAGTTCCCAGCCGTGGGGTGAATGAAATCCTATACATAAATCAGTTAATAAAAGAATAGAAAAAGCTTTTATTGTGTCGCTTAAGTTATATAGGAATTCTTGAACCCAAGAATTAAGAAAACGAAGTTCTTGATTACCTAGAATAGAATAACCGCTTAAAATAAGGAAATAGATTATATTTGTCGAGAACTGGAAAATCATATGGATACCATCCTCATTGTACATCTTGATCCATTTGATCATTTCTTTGTGGATTCCGATACTAAGCGTTTGTAAATGTGTTTCCGGGTATTCCTTTATCATTTCTTCCAAGAGGAAGAGTTCGTCTAATTCTATGAATTTTTCGAGAATCGTTTTTTCTTGAATATCATTCAAAAAAGTTTCGGATTCTCTAGTATTCCACCAATTAGTAATCCAAGATTCTAGACTTTTTTGAAAGGAGAGAGAGACGCACCAGGGCAAAAAGACTATAGATGCAAGATATAGAAGGGGAGTGAACGCTTTCTTTTTTGCCATTTTTATCGTCTGTGAATTTTTAATCAACCCACCTCGGGCGTCGATTCCATACGATCTAATATTTCTATCAAGCATAAGTTTTATTCCACGGTATCAAGGTATCCCCCCCTCTTCCCTGATTTTTTATTTTTGATTCAGTGTTTAGCCTATAAATTTAGAAAGCATACAGAAATTTAATTAAAGTACACTTAAAATTCGAATGACGAAACAAAATATTCTTTCCAGATAGCTCAATTGCTCAAATTCGAAGCAATTACCTGAATATCCCAACGAGCTGCATATTATTCGGATTTCGAGATGAAAGAGATCGCTTTCTATCAAAATAGTCAATATTTCACAAATAAAAAAAGAAATGCTTTATTTCTTTATTTGATTTTTCCGAAATGTTTTGATCTATAAGATCCATTTTCGATTTGATACTTGTTTTAGTCAATTAAGTTCAATGGATTTATTTACATATGCATAAAATTTTTGCTGACAAAAGAGTTTCGTCGGTTAAGCTATATTCTAGAAAAATGGGGGATTCTTTTGTTATTTTTCCCGCAAACATTATTCATTTCAGAAGACTTCAATGGGGACACGCAAGAAATAGGCCAATTCACCCGCTTTTTGCTCGATTTCTCGCGGAGTAAAATTCTCATCAGCACGAGTCAAGGGAATAGCCCCCTGACCTCTGATTTCCATATAAAGGACACGACGAGCATAAATACCCTCTTTCACTTCTATTCTGAGGGATTGAATATCTTTCATAAAGAATCGGAGGAAGATACGACGGTTTTTTCCAGGAAATCCCCAGCGAAAAATATACACTATTCCTTCCTTTTTATCGAATAGATCGTAACCACTACCCACATTCCACGAAATTGTGCACCACAAATAAGAGCTAATAAAGAGACCTGCAATCCCATAGAAAGACATCACGATCCCTTGTGGAAAAAAAATTATTTGCTGAGAAGGGAATAAAGATATCAAATTCCGGCCAAGATAACTAGAAGTTCCAACCAATAAGAACCCTAATGAACCTAAAAAAAGGACAAAGGCCCAGCATAAATTACTTGTTTTGCGAGACCCTGCTATAAGTTCTATCCATATACGTTCTGACCGATAACTCATACTAGATACAGTTGTATTTTATTGGAATTGGGAGAATAACCCAAATTACTTTGACTTTACTTTTTTAATTTCTGAAGTAACTCTCATCAACTAGTACTATTCGGAAGTGAACCCTTAGGAATAATTCATTGAATTGCTTAGATCGAAATTGATTAGATCTAAAAGTATACCATCTTCTTCATATGATCCCTATAGATATCTACATATATGGATTCATTGATAGATACATTGACTTTAGATTTCTTTCAGGAACCCCCCCTGTTCCCAATCTATTTGAAAATAGCTGTAATTCATTTACACATATATCATCATGTTTACGCATGCATAAAAAACCTTTTATTTATGTATCCTTTATGCTCGGAGGAAACCCCATGTTATACAATATTCTACTAAATGGATATCCGTGTTATGATCCAAGTCTAAGCCTTGAAAAAAATCTAATAAATAGATAGGATAGGACCCATTCGATCTAAAAAATCTTGTTTCTTTGAACATGAAGAGATAAAGAAGCCATTGCAATTGCCGGAACAACCAGGCCTACCAAAGGCACAAAAATAGAGGGTACGTTGTTGAAAGTTGTCATAGAATGAATACCTCGATTTAATATTTGTACCTGTTATAAAGATATCTTATAATCATTATAATTCGGATTTCCTTTTATTTGCCTTCTTGCTTTATTTTGCGGAAGAAAAAATGAACTCTTTGATCTTGTTTATAGAGGTTTCCTGGTTAGTAATCAGGAATAGCGATGAAAAAAAAAGTCTACTTTCTACTTGATTGAATTTTGATTCAAAGGAAAGAAAGCATGGAACTCAAATAACTCACTCAGAACGCCCTTTAAAAGATTACGTGGTATGATTGGATCAAATAAGCCCTTAT